ATCTCGACAGACGAAATCTTGTAACTAATCACTTAATCGTTAGATCCTCATTATCTAAATGTACTCTGGAGTATGCCATTGGGAAATGATTCGGTAATTAAACCCTCATGAATCCATTTGTGTTCTTTGATTCTAGGAGGAAGGATTATATAACTTACTTTTCTTCTCTATTTCACGAATAAATGGGGATTGGAACTAAGATTAGTATACCAGAGGGGAGTATCACCATATATAACACAAAATTTCTCCACCAATTCGTTCTAGTCGAGCTTCTCGATCTGTCATTATACCGCGAGAAGTAGAAAGAATTACAACCCCCATTCCGCCTAAAATCTTAGGAATTCGTTGATAGTTGGAATAGATTCGTAGACCGGGTCGGCTGATACGCTTTAAAATAGTTCTATATATGCCTTTTCTAGTCCTTCTATGTCGCAGGGTTGAAACCAAGAAATATTTGTGACTTTCCTGATGTTTTCGAACGTTTTCAATAAAACCTTCTCGTAGAAGTATTTTCACAATGTTTTCGATGATATTAGTAGATGCTATTCGAACTGTTCCTTTTTTTTCCATGTCAGCATTTCTTATAGAAGTTATTATATCGGCAATAGTATCCTTACCCATGGCGAACTATAATTATTGGTATCCCTAATTTTGATATAATCAACATGTTTTTTCTTTGTTTTATTTTCAGTTTTGTGTGTTTTTTTTTTTTATTATCTTATATTACTTTAATTATCTTATATTACAAAGTATATGCGTGAGACACAATCTACTAATTGATTGATCTATTTCAGTTCAGATACCCCACTATTCTACTAGTATTTATAATACCTCGGGGGCTAATGAAACTATTTTAGTAAAATTCAACTGCCTCAATTCCCGGGCAATCGCACCAAAAACTCGGGTTCCTTTTGGATTTCCTTCTTGATCAATAACAACCGCGGCATTGTCATCGTATCGTATTATCATACCGTTGTCACGTTTAAGTTCTTTACACGTACGTACAATTACAGCCCTAATTACTTCTGATCTTTCTAGAGGCATATTGGGCACTGCTTCTTTAATTACAGCAACAATAACGTCGCCAATATGAGCATATCGGTGATTGCCAGCCCCTATGATTCGAATACACATCAATTTCCGAGCTCCGCTGTTATCTGCTACATTCAAAAGGGTTTGAGGTTGAATCATATCATTTTATTTATTTGGATCTGTTATTTCAATGCAAAGGATGAAGGAAAAAAATATTGTCTGTCCATAAATATAAACCCGCGTTTCGTTCTCACCCCTTTTTATTTCTATATCCCTATCTTGCAATAACGAATTGAGTTCTTATAGGCATCTTGCACGCAGCTATTTGAATAGCTGCTTTAGCTACGGTTTCTGATACTCCGCCCATTTCATAAAGTATTCGACCTGGTTTAACAACGGATACCCAAAATTCAGGGGATCCCTTACCTGAACCCATACGCGTTTCCGTGGGTCTTACTGTAACGGGTTTGTCGGGAAATATACGTACCCATATTTTTCCGCCACGACGGGCATATCGTGTCATTGCTCTTCGTCCTGCTTCTATTTGTCTAGCCGTGATCCAAGCGGGTTCAAGTGCCTGAAGAGCGTATCTACCGAAACTAATATGATTGCCTCGACAAGATATTCCCTTCATTCTTCCTCTATGTTGTTTACGAAATCTGGTTCTTTTGGGGTTATAGTTGATGGTTGTTTCTTAATTCCATCTCTACTGCAAAACCGGACATGAGAGTTTCTTCTCATCCAGCTCCTCGCGAATGAAAAGATTCAAATTCAATAATATAATATTACGATAACGATACATATGTATTTTATATGATATACTTGGGTAATCTTATGTAATGTAATAGGATTTGTTGGTATTTCATTTGTTATCTAGTAAGCTGTATATACAAGATATACAGCTGGGCGTGTATATTTATTTTATACATATTTAGATAGATAATGCTTCTTCTTTTTTCTAACGTAACGAATTACTCTCATCGAGTCGGGGATCGGGCAAAATATTGTAATCCAAATAAAAAAAGGTTTCGCGCGCGAATATTGACTCTTTCCTGCTTCATTCGGAGGGTCAATCCACGACCTTTCTGAATAAATCAATTTGTTCTTGGTGTGTTCCGCCATCCTACCCAATGAATTATTAGGATTCATTTTCCGTAGAATCCTATGTATTTACAGGTTCTGTCGTTCCCATAGCTTCTCCATTAATGGTTAGGCCTGAACTCTGCAATGGAGCCCTCGACGAAATTCAATTCGTTCTGAGTTAATTTCCTCAGTTCTGAGTTAATCTCCTCAGTTTGGATTAACCTCGGGCTCTTTTTTATTTATATTATATCAGTATTGATGCTTTATCACACTGCCTTTTTGAAATGATTCATAGACCATACATATTGGAATGATATATCATTGATATTTTTGTTCTTTCTTTCTATCATCCTTCCATTTATCTGTATCCCTTATTTTTGCTTTACATACAACCCATAATCAGATTTCAATTTCTTTATTTATTTTTTATGGAAAAATTTTCAGTTGTTACAACTATATGATCGATCTAGTCATATAGTGACTGTTTCTTGGAATCTCGACAATACGAAGCCATAAGTTGGTTATTAGTTTATATGGTTACTTTAGTTAATAGTAGAGTTCAGTCTTTTTTTTTTTTGAATCCCAACTAAACTCTAAAGAAAAAACTAACGACTCACACACTAAGCATAGCAATTATACTAAATGGTCAATCGAATTTGAATTTTTATTCAACCTTATAGAATTGCTCATTTTGGTTTTATTTACATTTTTGTCTTATTTAATGGAAAAGGAATGAAAGAGCTTGTCATTTTTTGTTTTATCGCTGGCTAGGATGGCAAGACAAATAAAGGTCCATTATTTATCGTCTACAAATATCCAAATTTTTATGCCTAATACTCCATAGATAGTTCGAGTTGTATAGGAACAATAATCAATTTTAGCGCGAATTGTTTGTAGGGGAACCCTACCCTCTCTGATCCATTCGACACGTGCAATTTCTTTTCCATCGATGCGTCCCGCAATTTGCACTTGAATTCCTTTTGTATCCGTTTGTTCAGTTAATTCAATGGCTTTTTTCATTGCCTTTCGAAACGAAACTCGATTTTTTAATTGTAAAGCTATATATTCCGCAAGAATATTAGGTTGTCCATAAGGTTTTTCAACTCTTGTGATGGCAATGTTGAGTCTTCGGTTCACGGAGTGAAACTCCTTTTGTACATTCATCTGTAATTCTTCGATTCCTCGTGTTCGGCCCTCTATTAATAAATTTGGGAATCCAATATGGATTATGACTTGGATCAAATCAATTCTTTTTTGAATTCCTATACGTGCAATTCCTTCAAAACCCGAGGATGCTCTCTTATTTTTTTGTACATAGTTCTTGATACAATTCCGTATTTTTTCATCTTCCTGTAGACCCACAGAAAAATGTTTTGGTTGTGCGAACCAAAAGGAATGATGATTTTGGGTTGTACCAAGTCTGAAACCAAGTGGATTTATTTTTTGTCCCATATTTTTGTATTATATTTATATTATCTTTCCATCCATATTTTTATTTGTTCGAAAGATGAATCCCAAGATTTATCTAAAATTCATTTCATTAAATTTAGATTTATCCTTCAATACAATTGTTATATGACAAGTAGGTCTTTTTATCGTATAACTGCGCCCTCGAGCCCGAGGCCTTAACTTTTTTACGACAGTACCCCCGTTGACTTCAGCCTTACTAATGAATGAATCAGCTTCGTTCAAGCCCAGATTATGACTAGCATTTGCTGCTGCGGAATAAACCAATTTCAAAATAGAATAAGATGCTCGATAAGGCATGAGTTCCAGTATCATGAGTGTTTCCTCGTAGGAACGCCCACGAATTTGATCAATTACTCTTCGTGCTTTGAAAACAGACATATGTATATGTTGAGCTAAAACTTTGGCTTCTGTATTCGAACGCAATCTCTTTATCATTTATCCCCCATCAATAAATAAAAAGTACTCATTATTACTTAACTTACTTACTTGACTTTTATATTATATATATATTCTGTTTTTATGTTAGAAATATTATGTTATAAAAAAAAAATGTAATTTTTATATTATAAAAATGAAGATTATCAAAGTTAACGACGAGATTTATTATCGTTTTTTGCATGTCTTGCGGAGGTTAGAGTAGGCGCGAATTCGCCCAATTTATGACCCACCATACGATCTGTTATATAAATAGGTAAATGTTCTTTTCCTGTATGAATACCGATTGTATGGCCGATCATTGTGGGTATAATGGTAGATGCCCTAGACCAAGTTACTATTATTTCTTTCCCCTCCCGCATGTTGAGTTTTTCGATTTTTCTCGATAAATGATTAGCCACAAAAGGATTTTTTTTTAGTGAACGTGTCACGGCGGATTACTCCCTTTTTTTTACATTTTAAAAATGGGCATTCTATGCCCAATATCTCGATCTAAGTATGGAGGTAAGAATAAGTACAATAATGATATGAATGGAAAAAGAAAAAAGAGAAAATCCTTTAGCTAGATAAGGGGCGGATGTAGCCAAGTGGATCAAGGCAGTGGACTGTGAATCCACCATGCGCGGGTTCAATTCCCGTCGTTCGCCCATCACATTATTGCAAATTCCAAAAATTCAATTTTCAATATTCCTATTTACGGCGACGAAGGATAAAACTATCACTATATTTTTTCCTTTTCCTACTTCTTCTTCCAAGCGCAGGATAACCCCAAGGGGTTGTGGGTTTTTTTCTACCAATTGGGGCTCTTCCTTCACCGCCCCCATGGGGATGGTCTACAGGGTTCATAACTACTCCTCTTACTACAGGACGCTTACCTAGCCAACACTTAGATCCGGCTCTACCCAAACTTTTTTGGTTCACCCCAACATTACCCACTTGTCCGACTGTTGCTAAGCAGTTTTTGGATATCAAACGGACTTCCCCAGACGGTAATCTTAATGTGGCCGATTTACCCTCTTTTGCAATCAGTTTCGCTACAGCACCCGCTGCTCTAGCTAATTGTCCACCCTTTCCAAGTGTGATTTCTATGTTATGTATGGCCGTGCCTAAGGGCATATCGGTTGAAGTAGATTCTTTTTTTGTTTTTCTCAATAAAAACCCCTTCCCAAACTGTACAAGCTTCTTCCAAAGCATACGGCTTTCTAGATGTATATGATGATATCTAGACAGATGGATCTTATATGAATCGTATGATGAAGTACCACATGAGTGGATATATAGGAATCCAAATCTGCCGAATCACTCATGTTATGATTTTCTACATCCTAGGTCTCCCCGTTCCGTCATCTGGCTTATGTTCTTCATGTAGCATTCAGACCGAATGACTCTATGAAATTACGTCGATACTTCCACATATTACGGGTAACGTAGGAGACATCTCTATTTTTCCCCGGGGGATCCTTATAATTACCACTGCTTAGCTTTCAATTCGCCTCTGACCATCAAATGAAATGTGAATAACCCGTCTCCTCTCTTTGAAACAAGGGGCGCTTCCGGTTCTGTGCGTGCTTCAAACAATTTTGTCTTCTCCATATTACCATATCTCTAGAGTCAATAATTTTCTATGAGGAACTACTGAACTCAATCACTTGCTGCCGTTACTCAACAGTTTTCTGTTGAGGTCTATCCCGTCGAGGTACTCAAATTGGATCAGTGATCGATTTCTAGGTTTCGTCGTAAACCTAATTGGTTACTTCCAATTACGTAAATCAATAGTTCAAACCGCACTCAAAGGTAGGGCATTTCCCATTGATATAGGAACTTCTGTACCAGAAACAATGGTATCTCCAATTATAGCCCCTCTGGGATGTAAAATATATCTCTTCTCACCATCCCCATAGTGTATGAGACAGATGTATGCATTTCGATTAGGGTCGTATTCTATGGTTACGATTCTACCAGATATGTCTTTTTCATTCCGTCGAAAATCGATTTTACGGTATAGACGCTTATGACCTCCCCCTCTATGCCCCGCGGTAATGATTCCTCTGGCATTCCGACCTTTACTACAACGATGCTGTCCATAGATCAAATTATTTCGTGGATTGGATTTTACTTGAATGTCTATGGTTCCATTGCGTGTGCTCGGGGTGGAAGTTTTGTATAAATGTATCGCCGTGTTATTAAGTATTTTGTTTGCTTTAAGTTCTTTTCTCTATACGAGGTGGAATAGAATAACCCGGTTGAAGCGTAATGATCATACGTTTGTAATGCATTGTATGTCCCATAATAGGTCCCGTTCTTCTACCCTTTCCCGGGAGTCGATGACTATTCATAGCTATTACCTTGACACCAAAGAAGAGTTCGACCCAATGCTTTATTTCTGTCCTAGTTGATCCTGATTCGACATTAGAAGTATATTGATTGTTCCCCAATAACCGAATACTTTTTTCTGTAAATACTGCATATTTGATTCCATCCATAAATCCGTTTTCTTCCCTATGAGTTCCAGTATCGATAAGAATTCTAGTTCTTACTGTTCATATGTTATGGTATGAATATACCATACCAATTCGCTATGTATGGATGATGAGATTCCATTGATACAGAGCCAATTCCAATAGACTTATTGAACGTGCCCATTGGCGTGCATCCAGCAGGAATTGAACCTACGAATTTGCCAATTATGAGTTGGGCGCTTTAACCATTCAGCCATGGATGCTTAACAGGGATCATCGTACATCGTGAATAACCAAATTCCAATTGAAATGAAATCTTTAGGAGGAATCAATGAAAGGACATCAATTCAAATCCTGGATCTTCGAATTGAGAGAGATATTGAGAGAGATCAAGAATTCTCACTATTTCTTAGATTCATGGATCAAATTCGATTCAGTGGGATCTTTCACTCACATTTTTTTCCACCAAGAACGTTTTATGAAACTCTTTGACCCCCGAATTTGGAGTATCCTACTTTCACGTGATTCACAGGGTTCAAGAAGCAATCGATATTTCACGATCAAAGGTGTAGTACTGCTTGTAGTAGCGGTCCTTATATCTCGTATTAACAATCGAAAGATGGTTGAAAGAAAAAATCTCTATTTGATGGGGCTTCTTCCTATACCTATGAATTCCATTGGACCCAGAAATGGGACATTGGAAGAATCCTTTTGGTCTTCCAATATCAATAGGTTGATTGTTTCGCTCCTGTATCTTCCAAAAGGGAAAAACATTTCTGAGAGTTGTTTCATGGATCCGCAAGAGAGCACTTGGGTTCTCCCAATAAATAAAAAGTGTATCATGCCTGAATCTAACCGGGGTTCGCGGTGGTGGAGGAACCGGATCGGAAAAAAGAGGGATTCTAGTTGTAAGGTATCTAATGAAACCGTAGCTGGAATTGAGATCTCATTCAAAGAGAAAGATAGCAAATATCTGGAGTTTCTTTTTTTATCCTATACGGATGATCCGACCCACAAGGACCGTGATTGGGAATTGTTTGATCGTCTTTCTCCGAGGACGAAGCGAAACATAATCAACTTGAATTCGGGACAGCTATTCGAAGTCTTAGGGAAAGACTTGATTTGTTATCTCATGTCTGCTTTTTGCGAAAAAAGACCAATTGAGGGGTGGGATTTCTTCAAGAAACAAGGAGCTGAGGCAACTATTCAATCCAATGATATTGGGCGTGTTTCCCATCTCTTCTCGAGAAACAAGTGGGGTATTTCTTTGCAAAATTGTGCTCAATATCATATGTGGCAATTCCGCCAGGATCTCTTCGTTAGTTGGGGAAAGAATCAGCACGAATCGGATTTGTTGAGGAACGTATCGAGAGAGAATTGGATTTGGTTAGACAATGTGTGGTTGGTAAACAAGGATCGGTTTTTTAGCAAGGTACGGAATGTATTGTCAAATATTCAATATGATTCCACAAGATCCATTTTCGTTCAAGTAACGGATTCTAGCCAATCGAAAGGATCTTCTGATCAATCCAGAGATCATTTCGATTCCATTAGAAATGAGGATCCCGAATATCACACACTGATCGATCAAAGAGAGATTCAGCAACTAAAAGTAAAAGAAAGATCGATTCTTTGGGATCCTTCCTTTCTTCCAACGGAAGGAACAGAGATAGAATCAGATCGATTCCCGAAATGCCTTTTTGGATCTTCCCCAATGTCCCCGCTATTCACGGAAGGTGAGAAGCAGATGAATAATCATCTGCTTCCGGAAGAAATCGAAGAATTTCTTGGGAATCCTGCAAGATCAATTCGTTCTTTTTTCTCTGACAGATGGTCAGAACTTCATCTGGGTTCGAATCCTATTGAGGGGTCCACTAGGGATCAGAAATTGTTGAAGAAAAAACAAGATCTTTCTTTTGTTCCTTCCAGGCGATCGGAAAATAAAGAAATGGTTGATATATTCAAGATAATTACGTATTTACAAAATACCGTCTCAATTCATCCTATTTCCTCAGATCCGGGATCTGATATGGTTTCGAAGGATGAACCAGATATGGACAGTTCCAATAAGATTTCATTCTTGAACAAAAATCCATTTTTTGATTTCTTTCATCTATTCCATGACCGGAACAAAGGGGGATACACGTTACACCATGATTTTGACTCAGAAGAGAGATTTCCAGAAATGGCAGATCTATTCATTCTATCAATAACCGGGCCGGATCTGGTGTATCATAGGGGATTTTTCTTTTCTATTGATTCCTACGGGTTAGATCAAAAAAAATTCTCGAATAAGGTATTCAACCCCAGAGATGAATCGAAAAAGAAATCTTTATTGATTCTACCTCCTCTTTTTTATGAAGAGAATGAATCTTTTTATCGAAGGATCAGAAAAGAGTCGGTCCGGATCTACTGTGGGAATGATTTGGAAGATCCAAAACGAAAAACAGCGGTATTTGCTAGCAACAACATAATGGAGGCAGTCAATCAATATAGATTGATCCGAAATCTAATTCAAATCCAATATAGCACCTATGGGTACATAAGAAATGTATCGAATCGATTCTTTTTAATGAATAGATCCGATCGCAACCTCGAATATGGAATTCAAAGGGATCAACAAATAGGAAATGATACTCTAAATCATATAACTATAATGAAATATAGGATCAACCAACATTTATCGAATTTGAAAAAGAGTCAGAAGAAATGGTTTGATCCTCTTATTTCTCGAACCGAGAGATCCATGAATCGGGATCCTAATGCATATAGATACGAATGGTCCAATGGGAGCAAGAATCTCCAGGAACATTTGGAACATTTCATTTCTGAACAGAAGAACCGTTTTCAAGTAGTGTTCGATCGATTACGTATTAATCAATATTCGATTGATTGGTCCGAGGCTATCGATAAAGAAGATTTGTCCAAGTCACTTCTCTTTTTGTCCAAGTCACTTCTCTTTTTGTCCAAGTCACTTCCCTTTTTGTCCAAGTTACTTCCCCTTTTCTTTGTGAGTATCGGGAATATCCCCATTCATAGGTCCGAGATCCACATCTATGAATTGAAAGGTCCGCAACTCTGCAATGAGTTGTTAGAATCAATAGGTGTTCAAATCGTTCATTTGAATAAATTGAAACCCTTCTTATTGGATGATCATGATACTTCCCAAAGACCGAAATTCTTGATCAATGGAGGAATAATATTACCATTTTTGTTCAAAAAGATACCAAAGTGGATGATTGACTCATTCCATACTAGAAATAATCGCAGGAAATCCTTTGCAGATTCCTATTTCTCAATAATATCCCACGATCGAGACAATTGGCTGAATCCCGTGAAACCATTTCATAGAAGTTCATTGATATCTTCTTTTTATAAAGCAAATCGGCTTCGATTCTTGAATGATCCACATCACTTCTGGTTCTATTGTAACAAAAGATTTCCTTTTTATGTGAAAAAGACCCGTATCAATAATTATGATCTTACATATGGGCAATTCCTCAATATCTTGTTCATTCGCAACAAAATATTTTCTTTGTGCGTCGATAAAAAAAAACATATTTTTTTGGAGAGAGAGACTATTTCACCAATTGAGTCACGGGTATCTGACATATTCATACCTAACGATTTTCCACAAAGTGGTAACGAAACGTATAACTTGTACAAATCTTTCCATTTTCCAATTCGATCCGATCCATTCGTTCGTAGAGCTATTTACTCGATCGCAGACATTTCTGCAACACCTCTAACAGAGGAACAAATAGTCAAAACTTATTGTCAGCCTCTTTCAGATATGAATCTATCTGATTCAGAAGGGAAGAACTTGTATCAGTATCTCGGTTTCCATTCAAACATGAGTTTGATTCACACTCCATGTTCTGAGAAAGATTTTCCATCCGGAAAGAGGAAAAAACGGAGTCTTTGTCTAAAGAAATGCGTTGAGAAACGGCAGATGTATAGAGCCTTTCAACGAGATAGTGCTTTTTTAAATCTCCCAAAATGGGATCTGTTCCAAACATATATGCCATGGTTCCTGACTTCGACAGGGTACAAATATCTAAATTTCACCCTTTTAGATACTTTTTCAGACCCATTGCCGATACTAAGTAGCAGTCCAAAATTTGTATCCATTTTTCATGATATTATGCATGGATCAGATATATCATGGCCAATTCCTCAGAAGATTCTTCCGCAATGGACTCTGATAAGTGAGATTTCGAGTAAGTGTTTACAGAATCTTCTTCTGTCCGAAGAAATGATTCATCGAAATAATGAGTCACCCGCTCCATTGATATGGACACATCTGAGATCAAAAAATGCTCGGGAGTTCCTCTATTCAATCCTTTTCCTTCTTCTTGTTGCTGGATATCTCATTCGTATACATCTTCTCTCTGTTTCCCGAGCCTCCAGTGAGTTACAGACAGAGTTAGAAAAGATCAAGTCTTTGATGATTCCATCATACATGATTGAGTTGCAAAAACTTCTGGATAGGTATCCTACATCTGAACTGAATTCTTTCTGGTTAAAGAATCTCTTTCTAGTTGCTCTGGAACAATTAGGAGATTCTCTGGAAGAAATATGGGGTTCTGCTTCTGGTGGCAACATGCTATGGGGTGGGGGTTCCGCTTATGGGGTCAAATCAATGCGTTCTAAGAAGAAATATTTGAATATCAATCTCATCGATCTCATAAGTATCATACCAAATCCCATCAATCGAATCACTTTTTCGAGAAACACGAGACATCTAAGTCGTACAAGTAAAGGGATCTATTCATTGATAAGAAAAAGAAAAAACGTGAACGGTGATTGGATTGATGATAGAATAGAATCCTGGGTCGCGAACAATGATTCGATTGATGATGAAGAAAGAGAATTCTTGGTTCAGTTCTCCACCTTAACGACAGAAAAAAGGATTGATCAAATTCTATTGAGTCTGACCCATAGTGATCATTTATCAAAAAATGACTCTGGTTATCAAATGATTGAACAACCGGGATCAATTTACTTACGATACTTAGTTGACATTCATAAAAAGTATCTAATGAATTATGAGTTCAATAGATCCTGTTTAGCAGAAAGGCGGATATTCCTTGCTCATTATCAGACAATCACTTATTCACAAACCCCTTGTGGGGCTAATAGTTTTCATTTCCCATCTCATGGAAAACCCTTTTCGCTCCGCTTAGCCCTATCCCCTTCTAGGGGTATTTTAGTGATAGGTTCTATAGGAACTGGACGATCCTATTTGGTCAAATACCTAGCGACAAACTCCTATGTTCCTTTCATTGCGGTATTTCCAAACAAGTTCCTGGATGACAAGTCTAAAGATTATCTTATTGACCATCTTGATGATAGTGACGATGACGATGTCGATATTGATGATAGTGACGATATTGATGATGACCTTGATACGGAGCTGTTAACTATGACGAATGTGCTAACTATGTATATGATGATGCCGAAAATAGACCGATTTGAATTTGATATCACCCTTCAATTCGAATTAGCAAAAGCAATGTCTCCTTGCATAATATGGATTCCAAACATTCATGATCTGTATGTCAATGAGTCGAATTACTTATCCCTCGGTCTATTAGAGAACTATCTCTCCGGGGATTGTGAAAGATGTTCCACTAGAAATATTCTTGTTATTGCTTCGACTCATATTCCCCAAAAAGTGGATCCCGCTCTAATAGCTCCGAATAAATTAAATACATGCATTAAGATACGAAGGCTTCTTATTCCACAACAACGAAAGCACTTTTTCATTCTTTCATATACTAGGGGATTTCACTTGGAAAAGAAAATGTTCCATACTAAGGGATTCGGGTCCATAACCATGGGTTCCAATGCACGAGATCTTGTAGCACTTATCAATGAGGCCCTATCAATTAGTATTACACAGAAGAAATCAATTATAGAAACTAATACAATTAGATCAGCTCTTCATAGACAAACTTGGGATTTGCGATCCCAGGTAAGACCGGTTCAGGATCATGAGATCCTTTTCTATCAGATAGG